GAATGGACCATTTGTCGAACAAGGGAGTGAGACGTAATCAAGATAGGATCAGAATCATGAAAATTGGAGTGAGTGCTGACGTGTTCTGACGGGGGACTTAATGAAATAGGAGAAGAAGGTTCATTTAAATAACAAGTTATATCTTTTCTTTTGCTGGGGGAATCGTTACTGACAGTTCCGGCCCGAAAGAGCCATTGAAGTCGGAACATAAAAATAAGTTGAATTGTGCAAGAATCCATAGCTCCATTTTTTTTTATTCCAGTAAAGTAAGTCAATCGATAAAAGGAAAAACAAAGAATAATAAGAAATGACACTCCTGTCATAGGAATGGAAATAGCCCTTCTTGCTGCTTCAATAACGAGTATTTTCGTTTTCAAATCAGATAAATCATTTGATCTATGATTCATTGGAACAAAACAAGGAATGGCCTGGCTAGGTATAGGTACTGGCCAGGCCGGGGGAATAAAAGAACCTTTCGTACGAAATCAAAGAGGTACTCTTTCTATTGGAGATATCTGTTTCGAATCCTTATCTAAATGCAATTGCTGATAAAATTCGTATATATATAGAATAAAGAAAAGAAAGATAAAGAAAGACTTTTATCAATCTTTACTTCACGCGTCACATATGAATTATCCTTTTGTAATTGGGAGAGATGGCTGAGTGGACTAAAGCGACGGATTGCTAATCCGTTGTACGAGTTATTCGTACCGAGGGTTCGAATCCCTCTCTCTCCGTTCCCTCTGATCACTTGAGAGTTATCTTTCGAATTCGAAAAAATCTCGAGCCCTTGTTATCTTAGTTAAATGTATGGAATAGAGAAAATCATAAGAAAATTCAGAAATCAAGCAACGAAAAACTTCTGATTTTTTTATTTTATTCCTCGCGTCCAGGATTACGTCCTGGATCATTAGATAGGAATCCGAAGATGAAGAGAGAAACAAAGAATATCACTACTGTGTAAACGAAGAGTTTGAGAGTAAGCATTACACAATCTCCAAGATCATTTTTGGGGGAAATAAGGGAATAGATTCTCTATTTTTGTACCACATATCCCATTTTGACACCAAGAAATGGAGTGGTTTCTAGAAAAGAAAGGAATTTGCAGGAATTCATTTGTAATAAGATTCTGATTCCTTCGTTACCAAAATGATCTTTCATACCCACAATTAGGTATTGTGAGGGACCATACATAAGGTCTTTGACCTCCGGAAAGTCAGAATTAGAAAATGAGGTGATCCAGATTCATCGCGGCTATCCAAAAGAATTTCAATGTTTGAATCGAGAGTTCATAATGTAAGACTTATCTGATCTTATCAATTGTTAGAATAGAATTTTTCCTTTTTTAGCGAATCAATCATGAATGTTTCTAGGACAGTATTAAAGATCTCATCGAAAACTTACAGCAGCTTGCCAAACAAGGGCTAAGAGAAAAAAGAGTACAGGTATGACTGGCATAACATCTACGATTGGATTGAAAAAAGCATAAGCCTCGGGTAATTTGGCGAAGAAAAAGCTACTCGAATGAAGGGCAGAATTAATACAGATACAGATCAAACTAAAGATATTAAGCATAACAAAAATTTCGCTATTGTGGAGAATTTCATTATTAGTGAGTTGGGGAAAAATGAAGAAAGAAGAGAAGATAGGCCAAACAAAAAATCCTTCTTTTTCTTTGAACTCCCCCAATCAAAAATCCTTCAATTCTCAAATGAGAATAGAAGGAATCATACTTTCATACAATATCTTAATTGAATTATAGATAATGATCAATGAATTTCTTTTGATTCTACATCTACACGTGTCGAATCCTAGCAACAACCTATTCCATAAACATTTGGGCTGGAATTGACGAACAACCAATATCCATATTAGTGTTATTAGTGTCAAATAGAAATCTCAATGGGGCGTGGCCAAGCGGTAAGGCAACGGGTTTTGGTCCCGTTACTCGGAGGTTCGAATCCTTCCGTCCCAGACCGATTCTATCAGAACAAAGATTGTGCTCTTTTCTTAAACAATCCTCTGTTTAAGAGTGTAATGTTGGATACAATGTGATCCAATCTTTACTTTCTGATTTCTAACGATTCAGAGAAGAATCATATCCTACCTTTCGATCCTGTTTCTGTTTCTCACAAACAGAAACAGAATCGAGTGTCAATGACACGTGGATGGAAATAAATATCTTTTTGATATAGGTAGGATGGGAACAAAGATCAAAGTTCCATTCAAAAAAAAAAAAGATTGGGTGGCCATTCAGCGTATGCCCGTCTCCCCCCCGCTCATATTCATATTGAAGTTAGTTAGTCATTTAGAGAAACTTTATGCCCCCTATTTATCAAATTTGGATTCCCACATGATGCATTCTGAGTCGACATGCGGAAGAAAGGTAAAGTAAATAGGGGTAAATGACTAATTTTATGTGGATCCTGAATTCTAAACAGGAGGAGTTCTTGGTACTAATTCCATCACTGGGATTAAAGCTCCTAAGACTGGGGTGGGGCAAAATAAAAATAAAATAGAAACAACGAATTAATCTGGACCCATTCGGCTTTGTACCTATACAAGATGGTATAGCATCCCATAAGAGGATCTTTTTTTGATTGGCTTTGAGTATGATTCATGATCCCCATAGAATTCGTGTAGATACGAGTTAATTAGCAAAGGAAGGTATCAATTTCAATCAATATCTGTGTCATCCGGATCTCATTAACAAACAATAAAGTTCAATACGGAACAGATGTATTTTCTTTGGACTTAATTGCTTTTATTTTGCATCAGGCTCCAATGAATAATTGGAAATCAATGTAACGATGGGGGGGGGGGGATTCATAGATTCCATTCACTTTAGTTTATCTTTATGGATTATGGAAATGGAAAAATTTCTGAACCTGAAATAAAGCAAAATCCGTAGAAAATGAACCATGCCCATATGTAGTTTTATTGTTCTATTTCAGTGACACCGGTATTTCGGTTTCGGTGAAAAAGGTTTGTGATCTCTTAAATATACACGATGACTCCCGGTGACAATTGTTCGGTGTATCTGATGGATACGGAAAGGTCATACTCCTACGATTTGGATTTTCTCAATCAGATGAAAGAATAGCGACCTTAATCTTATCTTCCATGAGCTCTTTTCTATCCATCCCCATGAAAACAACTAAATTGGATTTTTTTCTCGACCCATCCATCTGATTTAAATCATTGATGATTCAATTGGAAAAGAAACATGGATTTCTCTTATGATGATCGAATTCGCGTCTCTTTAATCAATGAGATATCTGCTAAACTTTTTAGTTACTCGTTGTGATTGTGCCGACTTGTTGATTTGATTGATTTAGAGATCAAATTAAATTCAGTCTTTACAGGAAAACCTATTTATAGTAATGATAATGATGTCGAAGTAGGAAATTCTTGAAACCATTTTATTTTTTATGATTCCTTACCTTATAAATCCTCGCTATTCGAAGAAGTGTGAGATTGGTGAATCTATCCTATTGAGTCACTTGCGACTTTTCCGGGTCATTAGAATAGCTTATTTGGTTAATGACTCATTTTATTTTTTTCCAGTATTGGTAATCGAATTAAAGACTCGTCTTTAGTTTAGTTGTTCGAGAAAGAATTGGAATTGGATCTTTCATGATTGATCGTCCCGAACAATATAACAATATGTTGAAGATGTAGATGTAAATAAGTGTTAAGCAACTCATTTCTTCGTGTTTTTTATAAATGTGTTTCATTCCTATAACAGAATATGGGTTAATTTGGCTTTTTGCTGAGATTTCCCCAGAGAAATACCTATTCATACATATATAAAAATAAAGTATGGGCTACTATGCACCGATGGAGCCAATGACTATTCATGATTCCATATTGAATCAATTCCATACCGGTCCAAATTAGAGGAATGTTATGGTAAAACTTCGTTTGAAACGATGTGGTAGAAAGCAACGTGCGACTTGAAGGACATGATCGGCTGTGGATTCTTGCATCCACCATTTTTTTATATATCAATGAAGATGCTCTTGGCTCGACATAGTTTGTTCTGTGCCACCAGGACCCCATTTGGGGGGGTTGTAAATAGTACATGATGGAGCTCGAGCATAAATTCTTGATTCATTTATCAGAGGGAAGGATCTAGGGTTAGTACCAGTCAATAAGTTGGAACAACTTCGTAAGTATATCTTCGATATAGAAATCGCAAATTCGAACAAGTTTCAAATAAAAAAGCAAAAAAAGGAAAATTTGTCGGAATTGGTAAAACTATTTCGATCAAAAGTGTATCACAGGGGAATCAACCATTTGTATGATTCTTCAATAGAAAGAACAAAAGGTATGTTGCTGCCATTTTGAAACAATTAAGGATCACCGAAGTAATGTCTAAACCCAATGATTCAAAGCAAAGATAAAGGATACCGGAACAAGGAAACGCCATTTTCAATTGTCTCAATAACTAGATCAGAATGAGAAAGGAAAATCGATTCTAGACGAGACAAACAAAAGAGGTTAGAGACGGCTCAATAAATGTCTAAGGATTTCCCTTCGAGTTCTTTGAGAATTACCCAACTTGAGTTATGAGTACGAATGAGATTTCTTTTTTTTTTTTATTCCTTCCAAAAAAAAAACGACTCAAATCCTAATCTAATTGATGATTTTATGGATCCATTTGCCACTATATACAATACATAAATTCGAATCATTCTTTCTCGAGCCGTACGAGGAGAAAACCTCCTATACGTTTCTAGGGGGGGCATTGTTCATCTATATCTATCCCAATGAGCCATCTATCGAATCGTTGCAATTGATGTTCGATCCCGAAGAGAAGGAAGAGATCTTCGTAAAGTGGGTTTTTACGATCCGATAAAGAACCAAACTTATTCAAATGTTCCTGCTATTCTATATTTCCTTGAAAAAGGCGCTCAACCTACAGGAACTGTTCATGATATTTCAAAGAAAGCGGAAGTATTTAAGGAACTTAGAATTAATAAAACGAAATAAAATTTATGAAATAGAAAAAAAGATTGAGTGAAATAACTGGCAATTGAGGGGATTGCCATCAATCAGATGGTTTTCGTTGGGACTCTACGAATAAATAAGGGATCAATCTTGCTATTGTTTGTACTTCTATTGAAAACCAGAGATTTTTTTCCTACTTCTTCTTTATTTATTCCCCCCCACACACTTCATTTCTTATCTATGTAGTGCCAATCCAACACAAGTCTTTATTTTCTTTATTTCATTTTTTTTTTCTCAAAATTCAATTTATATTGACAATGGTGTATCGATCAAATATAATTCGATCGTGGATAAATAGATCTATTTATCTACGTCCCATAAGTTTGTTTCTTTACTTCACTAGGTTCGCCGGATTCACTGTGACACAAGAAGTATCTTCTTAAGATAATGAAAAAAAAAAAATGATCAAAACAGGAGGGTCCACAAATTTTTACATCTATCTATATTTATCCGTGAATCCGTTGTATTTGAATCTGATCTGAACATTTTGATGTTCATAATTGATCATCAAATGTTTATTTTAGATTTGTTGCTAGTTCAATGTTTTGATGGGGTAGGGCAATCCAATCTCTTTATTTATTTATTTATTTTTTTGATTCCGATCGTATCTACACACCATATTTCTACGGGTTGCTAACTCAACGGTAGAGTACTCGGCTTTTAAGTGCGGCTAGGATCTTTTACACATTTGGATGAAGCAACAGATTCGTCCATACCATTGGTATGGTTTGTAAGACCACGACTGATCCTGAAAGGGAATGAATGGAAAAAACAGCATGTCGTATCAATGGAGAACTTTGAGAATACTTCCTGGCTCGGTAGAAAATCTTGTTTTGATTCTTGGAACGGTACCAAATCAATTCACAGTTTGGTCGAGTGAATAAATGGATAGAGCCCTAATGGCTCCAATTATAAGGAAACCAAAAGCAACGAGCTCGGTTCATAATTCGAATGATTACCCGATCTAATTAGACGTTAAAAATAGATTAGTGCCTGATGCGGGAAAGGGTTCTCCTGTGAGTGGATCATCGATTCCTTTTTTTTTTCATGAATCCTAACTATTAACTATTCTTTCTCTATTATGGAGTGGAGACGAATGTGTAGAAGAAACGGTATACTGATAAAGAGAATTTCTTCCAAAGTCAAAAGAGCGATCGGGTTGCAAAAATAAAGGATTTCTAACCATCTATTGTAACTATAACGAACACAAACAAATTGGATGGAAAGAGAGAGGATCCGTTCATTGGACTCCCCGTCTCCGGGGTATCTATTCTTTTCTTACTATATACCCTGTTCTGACCGTATCGCACTATGTATCATTTGATAACCCAAGAAATCCCCCGTGCCTTTGTATAATTTCAAATGGAGGAATTACAAGGATATTTAGAAATAGATAGATCTAGGCAACAACACTTCCTATATCCGCTTCTATTTCAGGAGTATATCTACGCACTTGCTCATGATCATGGTTTAAATGGATCGATTTTTTACGAACCTATGGAAAATTTCGGTTATGACAATAAATCCAGTTCACTAATTGTGAAACGTTTAATTATTCGAATGCATCAACAGAATCATTTGATTGGTTCGGTTAATGATTCCAACGAAAATAGATTCGTTGGGCACAACAAGAATTTTGATTTTCAAATGGTATCAGAGGGTTTTGCAGTCATTATGGAAATTCCATTCTCGCTGCGATTAGTATCTTCTCTAGAAGAAAAAGAAATAGCAAAATCTCATAATTTACGATCTATTCATTCAATATTTCCCTTTTTCGAGGACAAATTATCACATTTAAATCATGTGTCAGATATACTAATACCTCATCCCATCCATCTGGAAATCTTGGTTCAAACCCTTCACTGCTGGATACAAGATGCCCCCTCTTTGCATTTATTGCGATTCTTTCTCCACGAGTATCGTAATTCGAATAGTCTCATTACTCCAAAGAAATCCATTTCTCTTTTTTCAAAAGAGAATCAAAGATTCTTCTTGTTACTATATAATTCTCATGTATATGAATGTGAATCCGTATTAGTGTTTCTCCGTAAACAATCTTCTCATTTACGATCAACATCCTCTGGAACTTTTCTTGAGCGAACACATTTCTATGGAAAAATAGAACATCTTGTAGTAGTGCTTCGTAATGATTTTCAGAAGACCCTATGGTTGTTCAAGGACCCTTTCATGCATTATGTCAGATATCAAGGAAAATCCATTCTGGCTTCAAAGGGGACTCATCTTCTGATGAAGAAATGGAAATCTCACCTTGTCCATTTTTGGCAATGTCATTTTTACTTGTGGTCTCTACCGGACAGGATCCATATAAACCAATTATACAATCATTCCTTATATTTTCTGGGCTATCTTTCAAGTGTACGACTAAACACTTCGGTGGTAAGGATTCAAATGCTAGAGAATTCATTTCTAATAGATACTTCTATTAATAAATTCGAGACCCTAGTCCCAATTATTCCTCTGATTGGA